ATTTATATTATAATAAATATAAAAATAAGCATTCAATTTTAGTGGAGGCTAAAATTTATCGGGGATTTTAGGAGTTTGGGGGGGGGGGGGAAACTTAGATATATGAGGAGAAATAATAATACTTTATGCTCTTGAATACGAGTTATGCAATTCTTCAGTAAAGTTTTAATTCATGAAGTCCCATTACTCAGGCAAAGTAAATGTTCAACCTTAATTTAACATTGACGCGCTGCACTCTGAAATGCAAGATGAAAGGAAAAAGAGAAAAAAATAACCTGACCCCTGTGGAGAGAACGCTCGGCATGTGGGATTATCTCGCCAATGTACTCCACCAATAACTTATGCCAGGGTCAAGGAAAGATTGGGGAATTGTTCTATTAATGGCCCTGAAATAGGAACCAAATGCCAGGAATAGTTCACTAAGTGAAACCCCCACAATTATTGTCCCTCACCTTCAATAATAATATGCATTAAGGAATCAACTGATGGTCGGTTCTTACTACATCGAATGCTAGTTGTGAAGAGATGTTGATACTTGGTATAACTTAACCGATGATTTTAGGTGTTCGGTCTTAAATTACGTTTATTTGAAGTTGCTATTTTATTATTTTGTCATGATATGCTTTATGTCTTTCTTCTTCAAGTAATACCTGCTTAATGTTTGAACTCCATTTAATGGGGAATAAGCATTTTATGTTAGTTTAACATTTTATTTAATGTTTGATATAAGTGTATGGTGATAATACATATACCCCTTATATGTCTTATATGGGTTATATGGTAAAAATACATATATGTCAATAAACAAGCGAATCATGGTTGTTTATTTTCAAGAAATAGTTTAATTAAGAATGCTAGCTTTGGGGGTTAGCGGTGGAGGTTGAAATCCTTCTTTTTTGAGCAGTAGGGGGGATTTTAACCCTCGACATCCGGCTTACAAGACCGGCGCTCTAATCCTGAGCTACTAGTGCTTGGTTATTAGAGCATTTTGTTTTCTAGTCAGGCTGCTATGGGCATTAGGACTAGGAATAGTGTGAAGTATAAGATGGAGGCGATTTGTCCGATGATGATGTAAGGGTGTTCAACTGGTATGCCTCCAATTCAAGTAAGGATGGCTACGTCTGCAATGAGGGTTCAAAATAGAAACTGGGAAAAAGGGCGGAAGGTGAGGCCTCGTTGTTTTGACGTGTGGAGGAGGGGGACTACTATGAGGATAAGAATAGAGGCGAATAAGGCAAGGACTCCTCCTAGTTTATTTGGAATGGATCGAAGGATGGCGTATGCAAATAGGAAGTATCATTCTGGTTTGATGTGGGCCGGGGTGACTAGGGGGTTGGCAGGGGTAAAGTTGTCCGGGTCTCCTAGGGAGTTAGGGAAGAAAAGGGCTAGTATTGAGAGGGCTGTGAGGAGAGCTACGAAGCCAAGAAGATCTTTATAAGAGAAGTATGGGTGGAAGGGGATTTTGTCTGCGTCTGAGTTTAGTCCTAGGGGGTTGTTTGAGCCAGTTTCGTGAAGGAAGATGAGGTGAACAATGGTGGCGGCTGCAATAATAAATGGTAGTAGGAAGTGAAAGGTGAAGAAGCGGGTCAAGGTTGCAGAGTCAACTGAGAATCCGCCTCAAATTCATTGGACTAGGGTGTTTCCTATGTACGGGATAGCGGAAAATAAGTTTGTAATTACGGTTGCTCCTCAAAAGGATATTTGTCCTCAGGGAAGGACGTAGCCCAGGAAGGCGGTGGCTATGACTAGGAGCAAAAGAATAATTCCAATGTTTCAGGTTTCTTTTTGTAGGTAGGACCCATAATAAAGCCCCCGTCCGATGTGGAGGTAGATGCAAATAAAGAAGAAGGAGGCTCCGTTTGCGTGGAGGTTGCGAAGGAGTCAGCCGTAATTGACATCTCGGCAAATGTGGGCAACGGATGAAAAGGCGGTAGTAACGTCGGGGGTGTAGTGTATTGCTAGAAATAGGCCTGTTAGGATCTGGGCAATTAGGCAAAGTCCAAGGAGAGAGCCGAAATTTCATCAGGCAGAGATATTTGATGGGGTGGGGAGGTCTACTACTATATCATTTGCAATTTTTAGTAGTGGGTGAGTTTTGCGTAAGCTGGCCATGGTGTTCTTGTAGTTGAGTGACAACGGTGGTTTTTCACGCCACAGGTCCTGGTTAAAATCCTGGCAGGAATTATGACTCTTGTTATGTCTTTGTTTTTATTAGGTTTGGTGTTAGGGCTAGTAGCGGTGGCTTCCAATCCGTCTCCTTATTTTGGTGCTTTGAGCTTAGTAGTAGTTGCGGCTTTTGGTTGTGGGGTGTTGATTTGGCACGGGGGGTCGTTTTTGTCTTTGGTGTTGTTTTTAATTTATTTAGGTGGGATGTTGGTGGTGTTTGCTTATTCTGCAGCGTTAGCCGCGGAGCCCTATCCGGAGACTTTGGGGAGTTGGCCGGTGTTATTTTTAGTGGTGGCGTATTGTGGAGTTGTGGTTTTATCTTATGTTATGCTCTTGGGATGGGAGGGAGACTATTCATGGGTTGTGGTTGATGAGATAGATTGTTTTTTAATGTCTCGGGGAGATGTGGAGGGGGTTGCTTCTATGTATTCTTATGGGGGAGGTATGTTGTTGGTTGGGGCTTGAGTTTTATTGTTAACATTGTTTGTTGTGTTAGAGTTGACACGGGGGTTAAGTCGGGGGACTCTTCGAGCGGTTAGGTGGTGAGAATGAGGGTTGAGAGGGCGAGGGTGAGGAGGAAGAGGGTTATGTATGTTTTGATTGAGCCTTGTTGGATGTTGCTAATAGTGGAGATGAGGGGGGTATTTAGGTTGGCAGCTGCTTTGGGGCTGACTTTTTCTAATCAGGTGAGGTCGATGGTTTGGGTGGCAATGGTTTGGCCAAGGGCAAGGCTTATTTGAGGGGGGAGTCGGTGGAGTACATTTGGAAAAAAGCCTAGCATATTTGAGAAGTGATGAGGGGAAAGGTGGGGGGTTGTTTTAGTTTGTTTAGTGGCTATGGATGCTAGTTCTAGGGCGATTAGGAAGCCGAGAAGGGTGATGGCTAGGGCGGTTAGTTTTAGTAGTAAGGGTATGGATATAATAGGGGTTTTTGTTGGGACAGTGTTTAAGGTGATTAGTAGGCCGGCAATAATGCTTCCTCAGGCTAATCGTTTGATGGGGTTAATTACGGATGGGTGGTTTTCGTTGATGGGGGGAAGGGTGCTAAATCGGGGGTGGCCTATAGAGACGAAGAATACAATTCGCAGGCTATAGACGGCTGTAAAGGAAGTGGCTAGGAGAGTAAGGGAAAGGGCTCAGGCGTTTAGGTAGGAGGTGTTGAGGGCTTCAATGATGGCGTCTTTTGAGAAAAATCCGGCTAGGAAAGGGGTCCCTGTGAGGGCTAGGCTGCCGATTGTAAGGGAGGAGGAGGTAAAGGGCACTAGGTAGTGTATACCTCCCATTTTTCGAATGTCTTGTTCATCATTTAGGCTATGAATAATAGAACCTGAGCATAGGAAAAGTATTGCTTTAAAGAAAGCGTGTGTGCAGATATGAAGGAAGGCAAGTTGGGGCTGGTTAAGGCCGATGGTTACTATTATCAGCCCAAGTTGACTTGAAGTTGAGAATGCAATAATTTTTTTGATATCGTTTTGGGTGAGAGCACAGGTGGCAGTGAACAGAGTGGTTAGGGCCCCTAAGCATAAGCATAGTGTGAGGGCTGTTGGGGATTTTTCCATTAGGGGGCTTATTCGGACGAGTAAAAAAATCCCTGCAACAACTATAGTGCTGGAGTGCAGTAGGGCAGAGACCGGTGTTGGACCCTCTATGGCAGAGGGTAGTCATGGATGAAGTCCGAATTGTGCTGATTTTCCTGTTGCAGCTAGGATTAGTGCGATAAGAGGGAGGGTCAGGTCTATGTCTTTTGAGGAAAAAAAGATCTGTTGAATTTCTCATGAATTAAGATTGGTGGCGGTTCAGGCCATAGTAAAAATTAGTCCAATGTCTCCGATTCGGTTATATAAAACTGCTTGTAGGGCAGCTGTGTTGGCGTCTGTTCGAGCATATCATCAGCCAATAAGTAGGAAGGATATGATACCTACCCCCTCTCACCCAATAAATAGTTGAAATATATTATTAGCAGTAACTAGGATAATTATTGCAATAAGGAAAATTAGCAAATATTTAAAGAAGCGGTTTATGAACGGGTCGGCGTGTATGTATCAGGATGCAAATTCCAGGATGGATCAGGTTACGTAAAGGGCAATTGGTGTGAAGATGATGGAGTAGTGATCAAATTTAAGACTAACGTTGATATCAAAGGTGTGGGTGTTTGTTCAGTTTCAGTTTGTGACAATGGTTTCGGCTCCCTCATTTAGGAACAGGAAAAGGGGAAGGAGACTGGTTAGGAAGGCCAGTTTAACTGCTGTCTTAACTTGTTTAAGTGCTCAGTTTGGTTCTTGCGGGTTTGGGGTGAGGGTGGAGAGAAGAGGGTGGGTTAGTAGCGCGAAAATAATAAGGAGGCTAGATGTTATGACCAAGGGAGTGGAGTGCATAGCTTTTGCTTGGGGTTGCACCAAGAGTTTTTGGTTCCTAAAACCAATGGATGAACTATTATCCTTCAAAAGCGTTAGGCGAGTGAGCTTTGGGGTTTAACCAAAGGGGTGAAGATTAGCAGTCTTCATTGCGGCGGGCCTCTCTCGGTGGGCAAGGGGGTTTTAACCTCTGTTTTTAGAATCACAATCTAATGTTTTGATTAAACTATGTCTACAAGCGGCCCATCCTCAGATTAACTCTGGTTTGATGATAAGAAGGAGTAGGGGGATGAGGTGGAGGGCAATTAGAAGATGCTCGCGGGTGTGGGACGGTTCGAGGGTTATAATATGGCTTGGGAGTTGACCTCGTTGTGTCGTAAGGAACATGTAAAGCGAGTAGCTTGCAGTAATTAAAACTCCTAGGCCGGTGAGGATAATGGTTCATCAGGTTCAGCTAAATAGAGAGATGATGATAATTAATTCTCCTATGAAGTTAGGAAGGGGTGGGAGTGCTAGGTTAGCGAGGCTGGCAATGAATCATCAAGTTATTATAAGCGGGAGGGCTGTTTGTAGTCCTCGGGCGAGTAGTATGGTTCGGCTGTGTGTGCGCTCATAGTTGGTGTTGGCTAAGCAAAAGAGGGCGGATGAGGTTAGTCCGTGGGCAATTATTAAAATTAGTGCGCCGGTGAATCCTCAGGGGGTTTGAGTAAGAATTCCTCCAACTACCAGCCCTATGTGGCTTACGGATGAATAGGCGATGAGGGATTTTAGGTCTGTTTGACGCATACAAATGGATCCGGTTATAACGACCCCTCAAAGGGCTAGGATAATAAAGGGGTAGCTAAGTTCTTTGGTAAGAGGTTCGAGTGCTATTAGAATTCGCATTATGCCGTATCCCCCAAGTTTTAGGAGGACGGCGGCTAGGACTATAGAGCCTGCAATGGGGGCTTCTACGTGTGCTTTTGGTAGTCAAAGGTGGACTCCGTATAAGGGTATTTTAACTAGAAATGCTAGAATGCAGCTTGTTCATCAGATTTTGTTTGCGTAGGTAGGGGGTAGAAAGATGGTTGTGTAGGGAAGTGTGAGTAGGGAAAGGGACCCGTTGGAGTTTTGAAGTAAGAGGAGGGCTACTAGAAGGGGGAGAGAGCCTGCTAGGGTATAGAATAGGAAATAGGTACCTGCGTTTAGGCGTTCTGTTTGATTGCCTCAGCGTGTAATTAGGATGAGGGTGGGGATCAGGGTTGCTTCAAACATTACGTAAAATATGGTTGTTTCGGTGGCAGCAAAGGCTAAGATTAAGAAGAATTGCAAGGAGATGAGAAGGGTAATATATATCCGTTGTCGGTAAATCGGCTCATGTGCTGTGTGGTTTTGGCTGGCTAGAATTATTAGGGGGAGCAATCAGCATGAGAGGATCAATAGGGGGGTTGAAAGGGGGTCTGTTGCCAGGTAGGAGTTGAGGAAAGTTCGGTCTGTCTCGAATGAGGTTTTAAATCATAGCAAGCTGATTAGTGCGATTAATAGGCTGTGTATTAGGGTGGTGGGTCATAGTCATTTAATAGGTGCTAGTCAGGTAGTTGGGATTAATATTGTTGTTGGAATGAGGATTTTTAGCATTGTAAAAGGCTTAGGCCTTTAAGGTGGTCAGAGCCATGGGTTCGTGCGGTAGCTACTATGAGGGCAAGGCCTACTCCTGCCTCACAGGCTGAGAATGCCAGGAGAAGCATTGGGGCGGATGAAAAGTTAGCGGAGGATAGTTGAAGGGTCCATAAAGAGAGGGCGATAAAGAGTGATAATATTATGCCTTCTAGGCATAAAAGGGCGGAGAGGAGGTGGGTTCGGTGGAAGGCTAGGCCGGAAAGTCCTAGGAAGAAGGTTGAGGAGAAGGCAAACTGGGTGTGGGTCATTAGGTTAATTATGGGGTTCCACCATAAGTTTTTGAGCCGAAATCAAATGTTTTGTTTAAACTAATTACCTACTCAGCTCAATCTAGTCCGCCCTGGAGTCATTCGTAGATTAGGCCTAGTGTTAGTAGGATTAAGAGAGCTGAGGCCCAGAGGAGTGTAAATGTTGGTGAGGTAAGTTGGTCTCCTCAGGGAAGGGGGAGGAGAAGGGCAATTTCTAGGTCGAAGAGAAGGAAGAGGATTGCAACGAGGAAAAAACGGATGGAAAAGGGGAGGCGGGCTGAGCCTAGTGGGTCAAAGCCACATTCATATGGCGAGAGTTTTTGGTAGTCTGGGGTTGTTAGAGGGAGTCAAAATGAAATGGTGGCTAGAATTAGGGAGAGGGTGGAGGTGATAAGCAGGGTTGTTGATAGCAGGTTTATTATCTCTCCTTGGAGTTTAACCAAGACTGAGTGATTGGAAGTCACATGTACTAATTTAATACTAGAAAGATTATGAGCCTCATCAGTAGATTGAGATGTAGAGGAATAGTCATACAACGTCTACGAAGTGTCAATATCAGGCTGCTGCTTCGAAGCCAAAGTGGTGTTCAGATGTAAAGTGATATCGGGCTTGTCGGAGCAGGCATACGGTTAAGAAGGCGGAGCCAATGATAACGTGTAGTCCGTGGAAGCCGGTAGCGACAAAGAAGGTTGAGCCATAGGCTCCGTCCGCGATTGTAAAGGAAGCTTCATAATATTCTATTGCTTGTAGGACTGTAAAGTAGAATCCTAGCATGATTGTGAGGGTCAGGGCGTGGATTGCTTGTTTTCGCTCCCCTTCCATAATGCTGTGGTGGGCTCATGTAACTGTCACACCTGAGGCCAGGAGAACTGCTGTGTTGAGTAAGGGAACTTCAAAGGGGTTTAGGGGAGTAATGCCTGTAGGAGGTCAGCAGCCTCCAAGTTCTGGGGTGGGGGCTAGGCTTGAGTGGTAGAAAGCTCAGAAAAAGCCTAAAAAGAAGAAAACTTCGGAGGTAATAAATAAGATTATTCCATATCGGAGCCCTTTTTGAACTGGGGGTGTGTGGTGTCCTTGAAAGGTGGCTTCTCGTACAATGTCCCGTCATCATTGGAATATAGTAAGTAGAAGGAGAATTAAGCCTAGGATTATTAAGAGGGAGGAGTTAAAATGAAATCAAATTGCCAGTCCTGATGTGAGGAGGAGGGCGGAGACCGCTCCTGTCAGGGGTCATGGGCTTGGGTTTACTATGTGGTATGCGTGTGTTTGATGGGCCATTAAGTATTTTCTTGTAGGTAAAGGCTTAAAAGAAGAACGAAGACATAGGCTTGGATTGCGGCAACGGCGACTTCTAGTAAGGTTAGGAGGAGTAGGAGGGTTGTTATTAGGGTTGCAACTGTTAATATGGAGGGGAGAAGGACGAAAGCAGCTGTGGCTACTAGTTGAATTAATAGGTGGCCTGCTGTGAGGTTGGCAGTTAATCGGACTCCAAGGGCCAGTGGTCGAATGAGTAGGCTAATAGTTTCAATAATAATTAGGATGGGGATCAGGGGTGTTGGGGTACCTTCTGGGAGAAGGTGTCCTAGGGAGGCAGTTGGGTTTTTTCGTAGTCCAATGATTACGGTTGCTAGTCAGAGAGGGGCGGCGAGTGCCATGTTTAGAGAGAGCTGTGTTGTAGGGGTGAAGGTGTATGGGAGAAGGCCTAGTAGGTTGGTGAAAATTAAGAATGTAATCAGGGATGCGAACATAAGGGCCCATTTATGGCCTTCTGTGCTTAGTGGGAGAAGAAGTTGTCGAATAAACTGGTTAATTAGTCAGTTTTGGAGCGTTAAGAAGCGGTTGTCTAATCATCGAGAGGTTGGAGTTGGAAGAATAATCCAAGGTAGAAGGAGGGCTACGACGATTAATGGGATGCCTAGGAGCTCCGGACTTGCAAATTGGTCAAAAAGGCCTAGTGTAGCCATAATCCTGGTCCAGGTGTGAGGAGTTCAAATGCAGATTTAGGGGTTTTAATAGTCACTGGGAGGTTTCGGAATAGTTTTCGGGGGATAAGAACAGCGATGGCATATCAGGTGCACAGGAGAATCAGGAACCAAGGGGATAAGTTGAGTTGTGGCATGTCACTAAGGGCGTTTGGGAGACACCCTCTTTAGCTTAAAAGGCTAACGCTAAGCCCGTGATAGCTTCTTAGTGAGGTGTCTTTAAGCAGTATGAGGTTTAGCTATCAAGGTGTTTATAATAATAACTAAAAAGTTGGCTATAAACTTAAAGTTCTAGGGCGTGTGGGTTATTTGGAAGGTTTACGTAACCAGAATCCTGGTCCAGGTGTGAGGAGTTCAAATGCAGATTTAGGGTTTTTAGTAGTAATTGGGATGTTTCGGAAAAGTTTTCGGGGGATAACCACAGAAATGCTATATCAGATTAGTAGCAAAATAAGAAATAAAGGAGAAAAGATGAGTTGTGGCATGTCACTAAGGGTGCTTGGGAGACACCCCCTTTAGCCGGAAGGCTAATGCTAAGCCCGTGTTAGCTTCTTAGTGAGGCGTCTTCAAGTATTAACGAGGATCAGTTCTCAAAGTGTCCTAGTGGAACGGTCTCAATAACAATTGGTATAAAGCTGTGATTTGCACCACAGATCTCAGAGCATTGTCCGTAAAAGACTCCGGGTCGGGATGTAATAAAGGCCGTTTGGTTTAAGCGTCCTGGGACGGCGTCTATTTTGATTCCTAGTGCGGGGACAGCTCATGAGTGGAGGACATCTTCTGCTGAAACTAGGACTCGAGTGGGAGAGTCAACAGGAACAACCATTCGGTGGTCAGCTTCCAAGAGGCGGAATTGGCCGGGGGCAAGGTCTTGTGTGGGAACTATGTATGAGTCAAAGCTTAGGTCGTTGTAATCTGTGTATTCGTAGCTTCAGTATCATTGATGGCCTATGGCTTTTACTGTTAAGTGAGGGTCGTTGATTTCATCTATAAGGTAGAGAATTCGTAGAGAGGGGAGGGCAATGAGGATAAGGATGATGGCGGGTAGAATAGTTCAGATAACTTCAATTTCTTGGGAGTCTAAAATGTATTTATTGGTTAATTTAGTAGTTACTAAAGCAACAATAATATAAAGTACTAATGTGCTGATGAGAAATACAATTATTAGGGCGTGGTCATGGAAGTGAAGGAGCTCTTCTATTACTGGTGAAGCTGCATTTTGGAATCCTAGCTGTGAAGGGTGTGCCATTGGGGTAAGATGCGCAGGGGTCTAACCTACAATTTTGCCTTGACAAGGCAGTGTAATTTGTTTTACTAGTATCTTATGAAGAAGGTGACAGAGTGGTTTTGTGGTTGGCTTGAAACCAGCCTACGGGGGTTCGATTCCTCCCTTTCTCGGTAGGACGACTGGATTTGGACAAAAGCGGGCTCTTCGAATGTGTGGTGAGGGGGAGGACATCCGTGCAGTCATTCTACGTTTGTAATAGTTAAATCAACGGATAGGACTTCACGTTTGGCAGCAAATGCTTCTCAAAGAATAAATTGGAACATGATGACGGCAATAAGTGAAATTAGAGAGCCGATGGATGAGACTGTGTTTCATAGTGCATAGGCGTCGGGGTAGTCTGAGTATCGACGAGGTATTCCGGCGAGCCCCAGGAAGTGTTGAGGGAAGAAAGTTAGATTGACGCCGATAAATATTACCCCGAAGTGGATTTTTGTTCAGGTACTGTGGAGTGTGTATCCCGTGAAAAGTGGGAATCAGTGTACGAAGGCCCCTATGATAGCGAATACAGCTCCTATTGAGAGGACGTAGTGGAAGTGGGCAACTACATAGTAGGTATCGTGTAGTACAATATCTAAAGATGAGTTGGCTAAGACGATTCCTGTTAACCCTCCCACTGTAAAAAGGAAAATAAATCCTAGGGCTCATAGTATTGGGGCTTCTCATTTAATAGAGCCGCCATGAAGGGTGGCCAGTCAGCTGAATACTTTGACACCAGTGGGAATGGCAATAATTATTGTGGCGGATGTAAAATAGGCTCGAGTGTCAACGTCCATTCCTACTGTAAACATATGGTGGGCTCAGACGATGAAGCCTAGGAGACCAATGGCCATTATGGCTCAGACCATGCCCATATACCCAAACGGCTCTTTTTTGCCAGAATAGTAAGCTACAATGTGTGAAACTATTCCAAAGCCTGGTAGGATAAGAATATATACCTCTGGGTGGCCAAAGAATCAAAATAAGTGTTGGTAAAGAATAGGGTCTCCTCCTCCTGCGGGGTCAAAGAAGGTGGTGTTTAGGTTTCGATCTGTAAGAAGCATTGTGATTCCTGCTGCGAGGACTGGTAGGGATAATAAAAGGAGTACGGCGGTAATTAGGGTGGCCCACACAAAGAGGGGGGTTTGGTATTGAGAAATAGCTGGGGGTTTTATATTAATAATTGTAGTAATAAAATTAATAGCACCTAGGATTGATGAAATACCAGCTAGGTGAAGAGAGAAGATAGTAAGGTCTACGGATGCTCCTGCGTGGGTTAGGTTGCCCGCTAGTGGTGGGTAAACGGTTCAGCCTGTACCAGCCCCCGCCTCTACGCCGGAAGATGCCAGAAGTAGGAGGAAGGAGGGGGGCAGTAGTCAAAAGCTTATGTTGTTTATTCGAGGGAAGGCCATGTCAGGCGCCCCAATTATAAGTGGTACTAGCCAGTTTCCGAAGCCCCCGATTATAACTGGTATTACTATAAAAAAGATTATTACGAATGCATGGGCTGTAACGATTACATTATAGATTTGGTCGTCCCCTAGGAGTGCGCCTGGTTGACACAGTTCGGCCCGAATCAGAAGGCTAAGGGCTATGCCTACTATCCCGGCCCAGGCACCAAATACTAGATAAAGGGTGCCGATATCTTTATGATTAGTTGAGAAGAGTCAGCGTGTGACTGCCACAGGTAGAATGGCCGAGTGTTAGGCGGCGGATTGTAGTCCCGTATACAGAGGCTCATCCCTCTTTTTACCAGGCCCTGGGGTGTTACATATTAGATTGCAAATCTAAAGAAGCAGATTGACGTCTGCCGGGGCTTTCCCCGCCTTTGTCTTGATAGGCGGGGAAAGGTAGATAGATGCTCGTTGGTTTGGGCGCTTAGCTGTTAACTAAGAATTTGTAGGATCGAGGCCTACCTGTCTAGGAAGGCTTTAGCTTAATTAAAGTGTCTGTTTTGCATACAGAAGATGTGGGATAGTGTCCTGCAAGTCTTATCAGAGGCTGGGGGATTTTCACCCTCACTGAAAGCTTTGAAGGCTTTTGGTCTAGTATTAACCTAAGTCTCTTAGGGGTTAAAGAGTGTGAGGGTTCCTGGGGTTAGAGGGAGGAGTAGGATTGAGGATGAAATTGTAATGGCGGCTATTATGGTTGGTTGGGTTGTTAGGGTTCGTCAGGAGAGGCTTCCTGTCAAGGTGTTGGGGGCAATTGTTAGGGTTATAGCGTAGGAGAGTCGGAGGTAGAAATAGAGGCTTAGTAGTGCGCTTAGTGCTGCTAGGGTAGCTATTGGGGCTAGATTGTGTTTGGTTAATTCTTGCAGGATGAGTCATTTTGGCAGGAATCCGGTTAAAGGGGGAAGGCCTCCCAGTGATAAGAGAATTAGGGGGAGAAGTGCTGTAAGGATTGGGATTTTAGCTCATGATATGGCTAGAGAGTTAATTGTGGTGGTTTTGTTTAGTAAAAATACGAGAAAGGGGGAGGAAGTTATGATTAGGTAAAGAATAAGGGTAAGTAGGGTAAGAGCAGGTGAAAATTGTAGAACTAAGACCATTCAGCCTAGGTGGGCGATGGATGAATAGGCTAGTACTTTTCGTAGTTGGACTTGGTTTAGTCCCCCTCAGCCACCGACAAGTGTTGATAAAATTCCGAATAGTGCTAGTAGTGTTGGGTTGTTTGGCTGGAGTTGTAGAAGGAGGGCAAATGGGGCTAGTTTTTGTCATGTGGAGAGGATAAGTCCGGTCATTAGGTCTAGTCCTTGTAGAACTTCTGGGAGTCAGGTGTGCAGGGGAGCAAGGCCAATTTTCAAGGCAAGAGCGGTGATGGCTATCGTAGTAATAATGGGGTGAGTTATTTGTTGTAGTTCTCATTGTCCTGTTAGTCATGCATTGGTTGTGCTCGCAAATAGGAGTATGGCTGCTGCAGTAGCTTGTGTAAGAAAGTATTTAGTTGTGGCTTCAACTGCTCGGGGGTGATGGTGTTGGGCTATTAGGGGAATGATGGCGAGGGTATTAATTTCTAGGCCTATTCAGATGACTAGCCAGTGTGAACTGGTTGCGGCAATTGTGGTGCCCAGGAGCAGGCCAAATAATAGGGAGGTTAAAATATAAGGGCTCATTAGTAAAGGAAGGGTTTTAACCTACATTTTTAGGGTATGGGCCTAAAAGCTTAGTTTAGCTGACTTTACTAGAAAGTGGTGTAGTGGAAGCACTGAGAGTTTTGATCTCTCCAGGTTGGGTTCAAGCCCCTTCTTTCTAAGGAGCTGGGGGGAGTTTAACCCTCATGATTCACTCTATCAAAGTGGTCCTTTATTTCAGGCACAGCGCCTGGTTATATTTGGGGTGGGAGGCTTGCAAGTGAAATTGGGAGTGCAAGGTGTCAAATAACGAGTGCTAGTGTTATTGGCAAAAAGTTTTTTCAGGTCAGGTGCATAAGTTGATCATATCGGAATCGAGGGTAGGAAGCTCGTACTCATAGGAAAACAAGTGAAAGAACAGCTGCTTTGGTTATTAGGTTTACTGTGTTTAGTTCGGGGAGTGTTGGGGTGTGAGAGGTTCCTAGGAAGAGGATAGCAGAGAGGGTATTTATAAACAAGATATTAGCGTATTCTGCAAGAAAAAATAGGGCGAAGGGACCTCCTGCGTATTCTACATTAAACCCAGATACTAGTTCTGATTCGCCTTCAGTCAGGTCAAATGGGGCTCGGTTTGTTTCTGCCAAGGTAGAGGTATATCATATTGTGGCGAGGGGCCATGCTGGAATAATTAGTCAGATGTTCTCTTGGGCGGTGCTAAATGTCTGAAGTGTAAAGTTTCCTGTAATGAGGATTAGAGAGAGGAGGATTAAGCCAAGGCTCACTTCATAGGAGATTGTTTGTGCGACGGCTCGTAGGGCCCCTATTAGGGCGTATTTTGAGTTTGAGGCTCAGCCGGAGCCTAGGATTGAGTATACTGCAAGGCTTGAAAGGGCGAGGATGAATAGAATGGTTAGGTTTAGGTCTATGACAGGGTATGGGAATGGCATTGGGGTTCATAGTGTTATGGCTAGTGTGAGTGCAAGTATTGGTATAAAGATAAAGAGGATGGGGGAGGAGGTAGAAGGTCGGATGGGTTCTTTAATAAAGAGTTTAACCCCGTCTGCAATTGGCTGAAGGAGGCCGTAAGGTCCTACGATATTTGGGCCTTTGCGCAATTGTATGTACCCTAGGATTTTTCGTTCAATAAGTGTTAGGAAGGCAACGGCTAGAAGAACGGGCACAATAATAGCAAGGGGGTTGAGAAGGTGGGTGGTAAGAATTGTTGCCACAGTTAGGGAGAGGAATTGAACCTCTGTTAAAAGAGCTTAGGTCTTTTGCACTTTCCGGGCTCTGCCACCTTAACATGTCATGTTCTTTGACTATTTTATGTGCTCTCTTGTCTGTTTTAGTTGGGTGCAGCAGGTGAGAGGGGGGCGTGTTTTTGATAGGGGCCCTCTCTTTTCAATCCTTTCGTACTAGAAAAGGTCACGTCATAGATAGAAACTGACCTGGATTACTCCGGTCTGAACTCAGATCACGTAGGACTTTAATCGTTGAACAAACGAACCCTTAATAGCGGCTGCACCATTAGGATGTCCTGATCCAACATCGAGGTCGTAAACCCTCTTGTCGATATGGTCTCTGGAAGAGGATTGCGCTGTTATCCCTAGGGTAACTCGGTTCGTTGATCGGCTTGGCCGGATCTGTTTGGTCAGATGTTCTGTTAATTAGAGCGGTGGCTCTTGGTTTTAAAAAGAATGTTTTTATTCCACGTGGGGGTTTTTTGTTGCCCCGTGGTCGCCCCAACCAAAGACATTTGGGCAGGTCTCACTTGTTTGTTCTTTTGTTCAAGGGTGTTTGACGTGGTCTGATTATGTCTAAAGCTCCATAGGGTCTTTTCGTCTTATGTTTATATTCCCGCTTCTGCACGGGAAGATCAATTTCATTGACTTGGAAAAGGAGACAGTTAAGCCCTCGTCGTGCCGTTCATACAGGTCCTCATTTAAAGGACAAGTGATTGCGCTACCTTTGCACGGTCAGAATACCGCGGCCGTTAAACGTAGAAGTCACGGGGCAGGCGGGACCTCTTATTTATTATACTACAAGAGGCGATGTTTTTGGTAAACAGGCGGGGCTTAGGGGTTTGCCGAGTTCCTTCTTTTTCTTTTAGTCTTTCCGGTTGGGCACGCCAGTGTGGGGTTAACGGCGAGGTGGGTGAGTGTATTTCTGGTTATTTAGTTTAGGGGTTCATTACCCTCTTTGGTAGGGCTCGTTAAGTTTCGGTGGGGGTTCGTTCCGATGTACACTTGTGCTAGGAGGGGGAGGGGTCCCCTTATTACTCATATTAGCATGGTCTCTTCTATGTTTGCATAGAAAGGCCCGATAGGGGTCAGGGGTTGGGGTATGTTATCTGGATTTGTGGCAAGGAATGTTTTGAGCTTTGACGCTTTCATAGGGTGGCTGCTTCTAAGCCCACCTAAACATGTGGCCTTATTTATTATGATCCTTATTCTCCTGGAAGAGTTGTTTCTTTGGTCAAGGGGGCTGTACCCCCCTTGACTAACTTTTTTGGTTTCTTGAGGTCGGGTTTGTTTTTAACTGGTGAGGTAAGAAACTAAAAAGCTGAGCTTAAACTCAATTCTCGGGCAACCAGCTATAACTGGGCTCGGTAGGCTTGTCACCACTACTCGAAGCTCTTTCCACTCTTTTGCCACAGAGATGGATGTGCCCTATGCAGGCTGTCTTGGAGTAGCTCGCTCAGTTTCGGGGGGTTAGACTAAAGTGCTTTTTGCCTAAAGTTTTCTAGCTAAATCATGATGCAAAAGGTACGAGGGCTAATCTCTGCTTTTTAATACTTTAACTGGGTTGTTTCATTTCTTTTTCAGCGTTCCCTTACGGTACTTTGTCTATAGCTCTATAGGTCCTTTTCTGTCGCCCATACTTAGGGGGAAAAATGATTTGTTTTGTTTGATTTAGTACATTAGAGGGTATAAATAGTTGTTTTTTGTGTTTTGAAGTAAGGCTAGTTGTTGGGTGTCAGAATAACTCGGTTTGCACGGGTGCTTCCTCGGTGTAAGGGAGGTGCTCTGTCTGTCTAAGCTATACTCTGATATTTTTTCCAAGTGCACCTTCCGGTACACTTACCATGTTACGACTTGTCTCCCCTTTATGCTTAGGGTGTATTAGTTATTAGTTGGTTGGTTGGCTTGGGGAGAGTGACGGGCGGTGTGTGCGTGCTTCATGGCCGGCTTCAGCAAGACACTCTATTTCCTTGCTTACTGCTAAATCCTCCTTCAGGCACATGTTTCATTATGCCATTCGTAGTTCTCTGGGCAGAGAATGTAGCCCATTTCTTCCCCCTTCATGTGCTATACCTCGACCTGACGTTTTGGGCTGTGCCAATTTTGCCTGCTGTTAGCCCTTTACAGGGCGGGCTGACGACGGCGGTATATAGACTGATGGGCAAGAAGGGGTGAGGTTCAACGGGGGTTATCGGTTCTAGAACAGGCTCCTCTAGGTGGTTTTAAAGCACCGCCAAGTCCTTTGGGTTTTAAGCTAATGCTCGTAGTATCCAGGCGGACAGGGGTGAAGGCATCGTTGTTTAGGGCTAGGCATAGTGGGGTATCTAATCCCAGTTTGTTCCCTAGCTTTCGTGGGTTCAAATAGGGTGAGGCCACTTTCGTGGTTGTTCTTCAGGTTCTCGGAAGCATTAAACTGCTGTGAGGACGTTCGGCCTCAGTTTGGTGTTTTATATTTTAACCACTCTTTACGCCGGAGGCTAACAACTTGGGCCTCTCGTATAACCGCGGTGGCTGGCACGAGTTTTACCGGCCCTGTTTAACCATAACTAAGTCAAGTTTTCACTTATGGCTTAATGTTAATCACTGCTGAGTTCCCTTGGGGGTGTGGCTAAGCAAGGTGTCGTGGGCTACAGACGAGGCGTGCCTGATACCGGCTCCTGACTCCCGGGTGGGGTGTGGTGGGCATTTTCACGGGGGCGCGGATACTTGCATGTGTAAGTTTGGTTAAAGTTGTTAGTAAAGCCAGGACTAAGCTTTTGTGCTTGCGGGACTTATTAGGGCCCATTTTAACATTTTCAATGTTATGCTTTTATTAAGCTACGCTAGC